TTATGAGTTGTAAACCAAAATATAAAAAGTATGCGGATAAATGGAAGGATGAGAGAAGGAGAGAAAAAGAAATATCAATGATATATGATTCCAATATGAAAGGTCTATGAGTCATCTTAGAAAAGGCATTGTAATAAAGCATCAATACCGATTCATCCATAATTAGATGAATCAATCTGTTCATAAAACAAAAAAACCAAGAGCCTCGAGCCAATAACGACTGAGAAGATTGCCTCAAAAACAAATTTAAAAAATTTCATTAGGGGCTCCATTGGAGAATTTAGACCTAACCATTAATCGAGAAGCGATGGGAACGACGGAACCTGTGAATGCAGAAGATTCTATTGAAAACGAATCCTAATGATTCATTGGGTGGGATGGCGGAACAAACCAAAGACCAATTTATTTATTCTTATTCTTAGAGGCCATGGGCTATGGGCTAACCCTACAATTGAAATAGATATTGAAAGAGTAAATATTCGCTCGCGAAAGTTTTATTGGATTGATAAATTTTGGTCGATCCAATATGATAAAACAAAAAATAAAAAAATAATAGATTAGATGAAATCTCAAGGAATCCCACGATTCAGTCTATTATTCATTAATTACATGTATATCTTAATAAAATATAAAATATTTTTTAGTTGTTTCATTCGCGAGGAGCTGGATGAGAAGAAACTCTCATGTCCGGTTCTGTAGTAGAGATGGGATTGAAAAACGACCATCCACTATAACCCCAAAAGAACCAGATTCCGTAAACAACATAGAGGAAAAATGAAAGGAATATCTTATCGAGGTAATCGTATTTGTTTTGGTAAATATGCTCTTCAAGCACTTGAACCTGCTTGGATCACATCTAGACAAATAGAAGCAGGGCGACGAGCAATGACACGAAATGCACGCCGTGGCGGAAAAATATGGGTACGTATATTTCCAGACAAACCAGTTACAGTAAGACCTACGGAAACACGTATGGGTTCGGGGAAAGGATCTCCCGAATATTGGGTAGCTGTCGTTAAACCAGGTAGAATACTTTATGAAATGGGAGGAGTAGCCGAAAATATAGCTAGAAAGGCTATTTCAATAGCGGCGTCCAAAATGCCTATAAAAACCCAATTCATTATTTCGGGATAGGAATGTAGAACCAAAGGAAAGAAGTCTTGGGGATAAAAAAAACAATTGCAGGTTTTCTTTTTTTTTTTGACAAACAATATTTCTTTTTTTTTACTTCGTTCTTTGCATTGAAAGAACAGATTAAAAAAATGATATGATTCAACCTCAGACCCATTTGAATGTAGCGGACAACAGCGGGGCCCGAGAATTGATGTGTATTCGAATCATAGGAGCGAGTAATCGCCGATATGCTCATATTGGTGACGTTATTGTTGCTGTGATCAAGGAAGCAGTACCAAATACACCTCTAGAAAGATCAGAAGTGATCCGAGCTGTAATTGTACGTACTTGTAAAGAACTTAAACGTGACAACGGTATCATAATACGATATGATGACAATGCTGCGGTTGTCATTGATCAAGAAGGAAATCCAAAGGGAACTCGAGTTTTTGGTGCGATCGCCCGGGAATTGAGACAGTTAAATTTTACTAAAATAGTTTCATTAGCTCCTGAGGTATTATAAGACGAGACCTCAATATAGTTATAGTATTTAACTGAAATAGATTAATTAGTAGATTGTGTCTCACGCATATAGCTTTAATAATTCATAAGTAATAAAAAAAAAGAGCATGTTGATTATATCAAAATTTTGGGGAAACAATAATTTTAGTTTATCATGGGTAGGGACACTATTGCTGATATAATAACCTCTATACGAAATGCTGACATGAATAGAAAAGGAACGGTTCGAATAGCATATACTAATATCACCGAAAACATTGTTAAAATACTTTTACAAGAAGGTTTTATCGAGAACGTAAGGAAACATCGGGAAAGCAACAACTATTTTTTGGTTTTAACCCTACGACATAGAAGGAATAGGAAAGAACCATATAAAACTATTTTATATTTAAAACGGATCAGTCGACCTGGTCTACGAATCTATTCTAACTATCAACGAATTCCTAGAATTTTAGGCGGGATGGGTATTGTAATTCTTTCTACTTCTCGGGGTATAATGACAGACCGAGAGGCTCGACTAGAAGGAATCGGCGGAGAAATTTTGTGTTATATATGGTAATCTTTCTGATAGCCGAATTGGATCCGGAACTTCCTATTTGTGAAAAAAAAAAAGAGAAAAAAAGGCGGGTTGTCTAATATCACTCCTCCTACATTAGTTGATACTTTAATGGAGTTTTACCTGGAATGAAAGAACAAAAATGGATTCATGAAGGTTTAATTACTGAATCACTTCCCAACGGTATGTTCCGGGTTCAGTTAGATAATGAAGATCTAATTCTAGGTTATGTTTCAGGAAGGATCCGACGTAGTTTTATACGTATACTACAGGGGGATAGAGTTAAAATTGAAGTAAGTCGTTATGATT